TAAAATTTCATGTACCGATTCTTGAATACCCGCTATGGTAGAATATTCGTGTGAGACTTTCTCAGATTTTACACGTGTGATACATGTTCCTTCTATTTCTCCAAGTAAAGCTCTTCGCATTGCAATGCCTATTGTGTCGGCTTGACCTTTCATAAGTGGAGACAGAATAAAACGTCCATAATAAAGACGTTTACTGTCTATTCTTGATTCAACACACTTCCACTGTAGTGTCCGAGTAGATACTGTTATTTTCTCTCGAACCATAGTAATAGTATTTGATTGGATCATTGAATCATTTATTTCTCTTGTTTTTCTTGAAAGTTCTTCAATATACATTCCTATACACGTCTTTTTTTCGGAGGTCTACAGCCATTATGTGGCATAGGGGTTACATCTCGTACGAAAGTTAATAACATACCACTTCTACGAATAGCTCGAAGCGCTGCGTCTCTTCCGAGACCGGGACCTTTTATCATGACTTCTGCTCGTTGCATACCTTGATCTACTACCGTACGAATAGCATTTGCTGCTGCGGTTTGAGCAGCAAATGGTGTCCCTCTTCTCGTACCCTTGAATCCACAAGTACCGGCGGAAGACCACGAAACCACTCGACCCCGTACATCTGTAACAGTGACAATGGTATTATGGAAACTTGCTTGAACATGAATAACTCCCTTTGGTATTCTACGCGCACTCTTACGTGAACTAATACGCCCATTCTTACGTGAACCAATTCTCGGTATAGCTTTTGCCATATTTTATCATCTCATAAATATGAGTCGGAGATATGGATATATCCATTTCATGTTAAAACAGATTCCTTATTTTTTTATGTATCGCTTGCTTTATCGAGTCTGATTATCCCTGTCTTTGTTTATGTCTCGGGTTGGAACAAATTACTATAATTCGTCCCCGCCTACGGATTAGTCGACATTTTTCACAAATTTTACGAACAGAAGCTCTTATTTTCATATTTGTCATTCCTTATCTTAAATCTGAATCTACTTCTTCTTGGAAGAAAATAAGTTTCTTTAGATTTTGCATCTTGAATCGTATTCTCGCGAAAGGGATGTTCAAGTTAAAAAATCACCTAATCCTTCGAATCCTTGTTGCGGAGTCGATAAATTATGCGTCCTCTGGTTGAATCATAACGACTTACTTCAATTTTGACTCTATCTCCTGGTAGTATCCGTATAAAACTGCGTCGGATCTTTCCTGAAACATAACCTAGAATCAGATCTTCATTATCTAAACGAACCCGGAACATGCCATTGGGAAGCGATTCGGTAATTAAACCTTCATGAATCCATTTTTGTTCTTTCATTCCAGGTAAAGCCCCCTTGAAGTATCAACTAATGGAGGAGGAACAATATTAGACAACTCGTCCCTTTTCTTTTTTTTTTTACAATTACAAATAGTAAGTTTTGAATCCAATTTGTATATTAAAAAGATTACCATATATAACACAAAATTTCTCCACCGATTCCTTCTAGTCGAGCCTCTCGGTCTGTCATTATACCTCGAGAAGTAGAAATAATTACAATTCCCATCCCGCCTAAAATTCGAGGAATTCGTTGAGAGTTAGAATAAATTCGTAGACCAGGTCGACTGATCCGTTTTAAATTAAAAATATTTCTATAGGGTCCTTTCCTATTCCTTCTATGTCGCAGCGTTAAAACCAAAAAATATTTGTTGTTTTCTCGATGTTTTCTCACGTTTTCGATAAAACCTTCTCGTAAAAGTATTTTAACAATATTTTCGGTAATATTAGTAGATGTTATTCGAACCACTCTTTTTTTATCCATATCAGCATTTCTTATAGAGGTTATTATCTCAGCAATAGTGTCCCTACCCATGATGAACTAAAATTGTTAGTGACTCCAAATTGGATATAATCAACATGTCTTTCTTTTTTTTTTTTTATTTTACTTATTTTTTTATGAATAATTAATAAAGGTATATACGTGAGATACAATCTATTTATTAATCTATTTCTTTCAAATACCCTATTAGAAACATATCACGATCTTGGTTTATAATACCTCGGGAGCTAATGAAACTATTTTAGTAAAATTTAATTGTCTCAACTCCCGTGCGATCGCGCCAAAAATTCGAGTTCCTTTGGGATTTCCTTCTTGATCAATAACAACTGCAGCGTTGTCATCATATCGTATTATCATACCATTGTTACGTTTGAGTTCTTTACAGGTACGCACAATTACAGCTCTGACCACCTCTGATCTTTCTAGGGGCATATTTGGTACTGCTTCTTTGATAACAGCAACAATAACGTCACCAATATGAGCATATCGACGATTGCTAGCTCCTATGATTCGAATACACATCAATTCTCGAGCCCCGCTGTTATCTGCTACATTTAAATGGGTCTGAGGTTGAATCATATCATTTTGTAATCTGTTCTTTCAATGCAAAATACGAAGAAAAAAAAAAAAGAAATATTCTTTGTCTAAAATAAAAAAAAAAAAAATTGGCAATTTTCCAAGACCCATTTCGCTTGGTTCTACTTTTTTATCCCTTATCCCGAAATAATGAATTGAGTCCGTATAGGCATTTTTGATGCTGCTATTGAAATAGCCGTTCTAGCTATATTTTCTGTTACTCCGCCCATTTCAAAAAGTATTCGACCCGGTTTAACAACAGCTACCCAATATTCGGGGGACCCCTTACCTGAGCCCATACGCGTTTCAGCGGGTCTTACTGTAATTGGTTTGTCTGGAAATATACGTACCCATATTTTTCCACCACGACGTACATTTCGTGTCATTGCTCGTCGACCTGCTTCTATTTGTCTAGCTGTGATCCAAGCAGGTTCAAGTGCCTGAAGGGCATATTTACCGAAACATATATCATTCCCTCGATAAGATATTCCTTTCATTCTTCCTCTATGTTGTTTACGGAATCTGGTTCTTTTGGGGTTATAGTTGATGATTCTTTCTTAATTTCATCTCTACTACAGAACCAGACGTGAGAATTTCTTCTCATCTGGCTCCTCGCGAATATGAATAAAAGGATTCAAAAATAAAAAATATTAAATTTGAGGTAAGATAGAATATTTTATTTTAATTAATAAAATAGATATGTATTTATTTAATACATTAGAATCGTGGTATTCTTTGAGATTTCATCTAATCTATTAGTAATTTGTGTATCTTGTTTGAATAGATAACTAAACATTTTCTATTTTAGAAATCCTATTGTTATTTTTTTTTTTTAATTGTTTTTTTTTTATCGTTCAAATTTAGCAATCCAAAAAAAGAAAGTTTTCGCGGGCGAATATTTACTCTTCTATTTCAATTTTAGGATTGTCTCGTGACTTCTCAGAATAGATGAATTGATCTCCGGTTCGTTCCGCCATCCCGACCAGTGAATCATTAAGATTCATTTGAATAAAATCTTTTGTATTCACAGTTTCCATCGTTCCCATCACTTCTTATTTAATGGTTAGGTCCGAATTTTACAACGGAGCTCATAATGAAATTTATTCTTGAGTCAATTTTCTCAGTCTTTATTGGCTCGAAGCTCTTGATTTTTTTGTTTTGTTCTAGGTCTGTTCTATAAGAAGAGTCATTTAATTATGGATGAATCAGTATTGATGCTTTATTACACTGTCTTTTTTATGAGATCACTCATAGACCTTACATATTGGAATTCTATATCATTGATATTTTTTCTCTTTCTCTCATCCTTCCATTTATCCACAGCTTTCTTCTCTCTTTTACTTTACAACTTAAAATCATATTGATTTTTGTTTTTGTGTAAAAACAAACAAATTTCAGTTGCTACAAAGATGTGATTGATATATCACATTTTGACTGCTTCTTTAGCTTTAAATCGAGATCATGCGAAGTGATGAGTTGGTTATTAGTTCATATATTATGGGGCTGATTTCTAACCCCAAAAAGCCAACGAGTCACACACTAAGCATAGCAATTTTATCAAACGGTTAATCGAATTTTTATTCAACCTTATAGAATTAACATTAGAATTGCTAGTTTTGAGAAAAAAAAAAAAGAATGAAGGGGTTTAGCTTTCGAGATAGAAGGAAAAGAAAAATACAAGTTTCTTATTCCTCGTCTATAAATATCCAAATTTTTATGCCTAATACACCATAGATAGTTCGAACTTTATAGGAACAATAATCAATTTTAGCTCGAAGGGTTTGTAGGGGAACCCTACCTTCTCTAATCCATTCGACACGTGCAATTTCTTTTCCGTCAATACGCCCTGCAATTTGGACTTGAATTCCTTTTGTATTTGCTTGTTCAGTTAATTCAATAGCTTTTTTCATTGCTTTTCGAAATGAAACTCTATTCTTTAATTGTCCGGCTATATATTCGGCAAGAATATTAGGGTTTCCATAAGGTTTTACAATTTTTGTGATGGCAATGTTAAGTTTTCGGTTCACACAATTAAATTCTTTTTGTAGAGTCATCTGTAGTTCTTCGATTCCTCGCGGTCGATTTTCTAGTAATGGCTTGGGGAATCCCATAAAAATTATTACCTGGATCAGATCGATTCTTTTTTGAATCTCTATACGTGCAATTCCCTCTACCCCAGAGGATATTTTTGTATTCTTTTGTACATAATTCTTAATACAATTTCTTATTTTTTGATCTTCTTGTAGACCCTCAGAATAATTTTTTGGTTGTGCAAACCAAAGAGAATGATGACCTTGGGTTGTACCAAGTCTGAAACCAAGTGGATTTATTTTTTGTCCCATACTCCTCCACTACTATACATATCATGATACACCATAGCTTTATGGTTATTTTTCCATTTAGGGTTTTTTAACGAATTTCTCTCTACATATTCATCATCTAAAGATATATCTTTCATTACAATAGTTATATGACAGGTAGGTCTTTTTATCGGATAACTACGTCCTCGAGCCCGGGGTTTAAATTTCTTTATGGTAGTACCCTTGTTGACTTCGGCTTTACTAATCAGTAAATTGGCTTCGTTGGAACCCATATTGGAAC